CTGGATACAGCAAAATAATTCTATTAGATCTAATGTACTTATTCGATCTAATAAGTACCTTGTGTCAGAATTGAGAAATTCTATGGCTCGAATCTTTAGTATTCTCTTATTTATTACCTGTGTTTACTATTTAGGCAGAATGCCATCACCCATTTTTACTAAGAAACTGAAAAAAACCTCAGAAACGGAAGAAAGGGGGGAAAGTGAGGAAGAAACAGATGTAGAAATAGAAACAACTTCCGAAACGAAGGGGACTAAATGGGAACAAGAGGGATCCACCGAAGAAGATCCTTCTCCTTCCCTTTTTTCGGAAGAAAAGGAGGATCCGGACAAAATCGATGAAACAGAAGAAATCCGAAGGAATGCAAAAGAAAAAACAAAGGATGAATTCCACTTTCACTTTAAAGAGACATGCTATAAAAATAGACCAGTTTATGAAACTTTTTATCTGGATGGGAATCAAGAAAATTCGAAGTTAGAAATATTTCAAGATAAAAAAAATATCTTCTGGTTTGAAAAACCTATTATAACTATTCTTTTCGATTCTAATCGACGAAATCGTCCATTTCGCTATATAAAAATAAAAAACGATCGATTTGATAATACTGTAAGAAATGAAATGTCACAATATTTTTTTTATACATGTCGAAGTGATGGAAAAGAAAGAATATCTTTTACGTATCCTCCCAGTTTGTCAACTTTTTTGGAAATAATACAAAGAAAGATGTTTCTGTTCACAACAGAAAAACTCCTCTCTGCTGAATTGTATAATCATTGGAGTTATAGCAACAAACAAAACTGGAACAACCTAAGCCGCGAGCTTATAAATAGAGTAAAAAGTAAAGATAATAAATCTTTTACTCTGAATGCACTCAAAAAAAAGACTAGATTATCTAATGCTAGATTATGTAATGATAAGACTCAAAAAAAATACTTACCTGAAATATATGATCCTTTAATAAATGGACCCTACCGTGGAAGAATCAAAAACAAAAAATGGTTTTCACACCCAACGTCAAATAAAACTTCTATAAAAAATTACATAGAGGGGGTTTGGATAAATAAAATTCATGGTATTTCTCTTATTCCTAATTATCAATACTTTGAACAAAAACTAGATACATTTGATAAAAAATTATTTTCAACAGAAATTTATTATTTCTTGAATTTTATCAGTGAATTTCCTGGAAAATCCACTTTAAATTTTAAGGAGCTCCCCTTATTTCCAGAACACGAACAAATAAAAATAGACTCAGAAGATCGAATAAAAATTTTAAAGTTTTTATTCGACGCAGTTATTGCCAATCTCAACGATAAAAAAATTCGAAAAAGATCTATTCGAATAAAAGAAATCGGTAAAAAAATTTTTCGATGGTCATATAAATTAATCAATGATTTGGAACAACAAGAGGGAGAAAATGAAGAGAACGTGGCAACGAATCATGAGATTCGTTCAAGAAAAGCTAAACGTGTAGTGATTTTTACTGATAATCAGCAGAATACCGATAATAATACTAAAGATACTACTAATACTGATCAAGTAGACGAAGTGGCTTTGATACGTTATTCACAACAATCGGATTTTCGTCGAGACGTAATCAAAGGTTCCATGCGCGCTCAAAGACGTAAAACAGTTTCTTGGGAACTCCTTCAAGCAAATGTACATTCCCCCCTTTTTTTGGACAGAATAGACAAACCCCCCTTTTTTTCTTTTGATATTTCCAAACTGATGAAAATAATGTTTATAAATTGGATACGCAAAAACGCTAAATTCACAATTTCGGATTATACAGAGAAAAAGACAAAAGAAAGTGAGAAAAAAGAAGAGGACAAAAGAGAAGAAGACAAAGAAGAGGAGAGGGCACAGATTGAAATAGCAGAAGCCTGGGATAGTATTCTATTTGCTCAAGTAATAAGAGGTTTCGTGTTAATAACCCAATCGACTCTTAGAAAATATATTATATTGCCCTCATTAATAATAACTAAAAATATCGTCCGTATACTATTATTTCAATTTCCCGAATGGTCCGAGGATTTTAGGGATTGGAATCGAGAAATGCATGTTAAATGCACCTATAACGGAGTTCAATTATCAGAAACAGAATTTCCGAAAAATTGGTTAACAGATGGTATTCAGATAAAGATATTATTTCCTTTTCGTCTAAAACCTTGGCACAAATCTAAGCTCCAATTTCCTCCTAAAAATCCAATGAAAAAAAAAGAACAAAAAAATGATTTTTGTTTTTTAACAGTTTGGGGAATGGAAGCTGAATTGCCTTTTTGTTGTCCTCGAAAACGACTTTCCTCTTTTGAACCTATTTTGAAAAAACTCAAAAAAAAAATTAGAAAGTTAAAAAAAAAGTGTTTTCTAATTATAAGAGTTTTTAAAGAAAGAACAAAAAATTTTCTAAATGTCTCAAAATCAAAAGAAACAAAAAATTTGATCCTCAAAAGCACTCTTTTTTTCAAAGAAATATTAAAAGAAGTTTCAAAAATAAAACCAATTCCATTATTTGGATTTAGAGAAATATATGAATTGAATGAAACTCAAAAAGATTCGATAATCACTAATCGGATAATTCACGAATCGTCCGTTCAAATTCGATCTATGAATTGGTCTTCGTTGACGGAAAAAAAAATGAAAGATCTGACTGATAGGACAAGTGAAATTCTAAATCAAATAGAAAAAATTACAAAAGACAAGAAAAAAAGATTTATAATCTCAAAGATAAATATTAGTCCTAATAAAATAAGTTATGACGCTAAAAGATTAGGATCCTCAAAAAATATTTTGCAAATATTAAAAATAAGAAATGGTCGATTAGTCCGTAAAGAACATTATTTTATAAAAATTTTAATTGAAAGAATATACATAAATATCCTTCTATGTATACGTATCATTAATATTTTCAGGATGAGTGCACAACTTTTTCTTGAATCAACAAGAAAAATTTTTGATAAATATATTTACAATAATGAAGAAAATCAAGAAAGAATTCATAAAACAAATAAAAATACAATTCACTTTATTTCGATTATTAGAAAGTTATTTTCTAATAGTAATATGATTAATAAGAAATCAAAGATTTTTTGTGATTTATCCTCGTTGTCTCAAACATATATATTTTACAAATTATCACAAGACCAAGCTATTAACTTATATAAGTTAAGATCCGTGCTTCAATATCACGGAACATCTCTTTTTCTTAAGAATGAAATAAAAGAATATTTTAGAACACAAGGAGTATTTCATTCCGAATTAAGGCATAAAAAACTTAGAAATTCTGTAATGAATCGATGGAAAAATTGGTTAAAGAGTCGTTATCAATATAATTTATCTCAGATTAGATGGGCCAGATTAATAACACAAAAATGGCGAAATAAAGTAAATCAACACTGTATAACTCACAATAAAGATTTAAACAAATGGGATTCATATGAAAAAGATCAATTAATTCATTACGAAAAACAAAATAATTTTGAAGCAAACTCATTACTAAATCAAAAAGAAAAATTTCAAAAACACTATAAATATGATCTTTTAGCATATAAATTTCTTAATTATGAAAATAAGAAAGACTCATATATTTATGGATCACCGTTACAAGTAACTAAAAACCAAGAGATTTTTTATAATTACAACACACATAAACACAATTTATTTGATATGCTGGGAGGTATTCCTATCAATCATTATCTAGGAAAAGATGAGATTATGGATATGGAGAAAAATCCGGATCAAAACTATTTTGATTGTAGAATTCTCAATTTTTGTCTTAGAAAGAAAATCGATATTAAGTCCTGGATCGATACAGGAACCCAGAGTAATAAAAATACTAAAACTGGAACTAATAATTATCAAATAATTGATAAAATTGATACGAAAGATCCTTTTTATTTCACAATTCATCAAGATCAAGAAATCAACCCATCCAATCAAAAAAAAACTTTTTTTGATTGGATGGGGATGAACGAAGAAATACTAAGCCATTCCATCCCAAATCTGGAACTTTGGCTATCCCAAAAATTTGTGATACTTTACGATGTATATAAGATTAAACCGTGGATCATACCAATCAAATTACTTTTTTTAAATTTTAATAGAAAATTTACTGAAAATAAAAACATCAACAGAAAGAAAAAGGGGAATCTTTTTATATCATCGCATGAAAAAAAATCTCTTGAATTAGAGAATCGAAATCAAGAAGAAAAAGAATTCGAGGGCCAAGCGGCTCTTGGATCAGTTCTCTCAAACCACGAAAAAGATATTGAAGAAGGATCAGACTCAGACATGAAAAAACGTAGAAAGAAAAAGCAATACAAGAATAACACGGAAGCAGAGCTTGATTTCTTCCTAAAAGAGTATTTACGTTTTCAATTAAGATGGGATGATTCTTTAAATCAAAGAATAATCAAAAATATCAAAATATATTGTCTCCTGCTTAGACTAATAAATCCAAAAGAAATTGTTATATCCTCTATTCAAAGAGGAGAAATGAGTCTGAATATTCTGATGATCCAGAAAGATTTAACTCTTATAGAATTGATGAAAAAGGGCCTATTGATTATCGAACCAATTCGTCTGTCTGTAAAAAATGATGGAAAATTTATTATGTATCAAACTATAGGTATTTCATTGATTCATAAGAGTAAGCACAAAATTAATCAAAGCTACCAAGAAAAAAGCCATGTTAATAAGAATAATTTTGTTGAATCCATTTCAAGACATCAAAAGATGATTGGAAATAGAAACGAAAATCATTATGATTTGCTTGTTCCTGAAAATATTTTATCCCCTAGATGCCATAGAAAGTTGAGAATTCTCATTTCTTTCAATTCGAAGTATAGAAATGGTATTCATATAAATATAAATACAGAATTTTGCAATGGGAATAAGGTAAAAAACTATGGTCACGTTTTGGATGATAAAAGCAAACATCTTGATAGAGATAAAAATAAACTAATTAAATTAAAGTTCTTTCTTTGGACCAATTATCGATTCGAGGATTTAGCTTGTATGAATCGCTATTGGTTTGATACCACTAATAGTAGTCGTTTCAGTGTGGTAAGGATGCATATGTATCCACGATTGAAAATTAGTTAACGATACATTTTATATATATATACCATATCTGAGTCTTATCTGGTATATAAAAAAAAGATGCATACATAAAAAATATCTTTTAATTCAAAAAAAAGGGGGGGAGGGAGAAAGATTTTATGGTAAAAAATTCATTCATCTCGGTTATTTCACAAGAAGAAAAAGAACAAAACAGGGGATCCGTTGAATTTCAAATAGTCAATTTCACCAATAAGGTACAAAAACTTACTTCACATTTGGAATTACATAGAAAAGATTATTTATCTCAGAGAGGTCTACGGAAAATTCTAGGAAAACGCCAACGGCTGCTGTCTTATTTGTCAAAGAAAAATAGAGTACATTATAAAGAATTAATTAATCGGTTGGATATTCGAGAGTCAAAAACTCGTTAATTTGAAGAGTTTTTTTTTTTTTTTTGAATTATTTGATTTATTAGATCTTGAATTTTAATGAACTTCTTTTCGTTTTCATTAATTTATAATTTATGGAAAAATAAATCGAGGAAAAACCTATGAATGTACCAGCTACAAGAAAAGACCTTATGATAGTCAATATGGGTCCCCATCATCCATCAATGCATGGTGTTCTTCGACTCATCGTTACTCTCGATGGTGAAGATGTTATTAACTGTGAACCGATATTAGGTTATTTACACAGGGGGATGGAAAAAATTGCGGAAAACCGAACAATTATACAATATCTGCCTTATGTAACACGTTGGGATTATTTAGCTACCATGTTCACAGAAGCAATAACTGTAAATGGACCAGAACAGTTGGGAAATATTCAAGTACCTAAAAGAGCCAGCTATATCAGAGTAATTATGTTGGAGTTGAGTCGTATAGCTTCTCATCTGTTATGGTTTGGCCCTTTTATGGCAGATCTTGGTGCACAGACTCCTTTCTTCTATATTTTCAGAGAAAGAGAATTAGTATATGATCTATTCGAAGCTGCCACCGGTATGAGAATGATGCATAATTATTTTCGGATTGGAGGAGTGGCGACCGATCTACCTCATGGCTGGATAGATAAATGTTTTGATTTCTGCGATTACTTTTTAACAGGGGTTGCTGAATATCAAAAACTTATTACGCGAAATCCTATTTTTTTAGAACGAGTTGAAGGAGTGGGTATTATTAGTGGAGAGGAAGCAATAAATTGGGGTTTATCAGGACCAATGCTACGAGCTTCCGGTATACAATGGGATCTTCGTAAAGTTGATCATTATGAATATTACGACGAATTTGATTGGGAAGTCCAATGGCAAAAAGAAGGAGATTCGTTAGCTCGTTATTTAGTCCGAATCGGTGAAATGACAGAATCCATAAAAATTATTCAACAGGCTCTGGAAGGAATTCCAGGGGGGCCTTATGAGAATTTTGAAATCCGATGTTTTGATAGAGAAAGAGATCCGGAATGGAATGATTTTGAATATCGATTCATTAGTAAAAAAACTTCTCCTACCTTTGAATTGCCGAAACAAGAACTTTATGCGAGAGTCGAAGCCCCAAAGGGAGAATTAGGAATTTTTCTGATAGGGGATCAGAGCGGTTTTCCTTGGAGATGGAAAATCCGCCCGCCGGGTTTTATCAATTTGCAAATTCTTCCTCAGTTAGTTAAAAGAATGAAATTGGCTGATATTATGACAATACTAGGTAGCATAGATATCATTATGGGAGAAGTTGATCGTTGAAATGATAATTGATACAACAGAACTACAAGATATCAATTCTTTTTCCAGATTGGAATCCGTAAACGTAAAAGAAGTCTATGGAATTATATGGGCGCTTGTCCCTATTTTTACTCCTATATTGGGAATCACAATAGGCGTATTAGTAATTGTGTGGTTAGAAAGAGAAATATCCGCAGGGATACAACAACGTATTGGACCTGAATACGCCGGTCCTTTTGGAATTCTTCAAGCTCTAGCAGATGGAACAAAACTACTTTTCAAAGAGAATATTCTTCCGTCTAGAGGGGATACTCGTTTATTCAGTATCGGACCATCCATAGCAGTCATATCAATTTTACTAAGCTATTCAGTAATTCCTTTTGACTCTCACCTTGTTTTAGCTGATCTAAATATTGGGGTTTTTTTATGGATTGCTATTTCAAGTATTGCTCCCATTGGACTTCTTATGTCAGGATATGGATCAAATAATAAATATTCCTTTTTAGGTGGTCTACGAGCTGCTGCTCAATCGATTAGTTATGAAATACCATTAACTCTATGTGTGTTATCAATATCTCTACGTGTGATTCGTTGAATCATAAAATTTATCCTGTTTCCTTCTTTCTAGGAAAGAGGTGGAATGAATTGAATAGATATCTTCATTTTTTTATTCATTATTCAGGTTGATGAACTAAATCAGATAGTTATATGAGTGAAAAAAAAACAGCTTATATATTCGCAGGAAAAATATTGAGTCTCCTTTCCTATGTACAAGAGTAAAGCGGAAATAAACATAAGCAAAAGAGGTCGTCCATTTACCCCAAGATTGGTTGATTAGTCATCCTGGCTTGAAGCGGGCTCAAAAGATCAACTGTATTGAGTTTTTACTATCGTTTGTATGTATTACCATACATGAAATATGTATTATCATAACGGAGGGTTAAGCAAAACTGAGTGGATGGTTAGGAACACCAAGATACACAAAGGATTAGTATTAGTAATGGAATTGTGTAAATTACCCAAGAGGGGTTCGGCATAACATAATATAAAAAAAAGAATACTAATTGGGGCTTTAAGTTGGTAGAAATGATCAGGCCGTACTCCCCATGACCCCGATCCAGAGTATGCTCCTACCCACCGATTAAAGAAATGACTATGAGGAACGAAATAATCCTTTACTTTATTTACTTTATAAGTATAAGTCCCTTTTTTTCTCAGAAAGAAGAATAGGAACAAAAAAAAATAGAAAGAATACGATTACAATAAAAACAAGATTTTTTTTATTCTTTCTTTACTATATCCATTCATCTATATCCATATTCATAGATATAGAATTCATGTCATAATTCTTGAACTAATGGAATGCCTAATTCTTTGTCGTAATCAAAAACAGTGGGTTGAATTATCTATTGATATTTCTACGAGGAGTATTTTATTGAAGGATTAAGTTATTACTCAACAAAGAAAATTTTAATTATTAAAGGATGAGATCAATTCAGAAGTACTTTTTTTTATTATTAGTATAACAGACAGAATTCCATTGGTCTAATTCGGGGACGTCCGATAGATTTTGGTCCTATCTATCCTACAAACATATCAATACATACAATCTGGTCCTTAGATTTATTTACGGCCCCCTAGGAGCCGTATGAGGTGAAAATCTCATATACGGTTCTGTAATAGCGATGGGAACAGTGATGTTACCACCGACTATGATTATCTAACAGTTCAAGTACAGTTGATATAGTTGAGGCGCAGTCAAAATATGGTTTTTGGGGATGGAATTTGTGGCGTCAACCTATAGGGTTTATAGTTTTTCTAATTTCTTCCCTAGCAGAATGTGAGAGATTACCTTTTGATTTACCAGAAGCAGAAGAAGAATTAGTAGCCGGTTATCAAACCGAGTATTCGGGTATCAAATTTGGTTTATTTTACGTTGCTTCCTATCTAAACCTATTAGTTTCTTCATTATTTGTAACAGTTCTTTACTTGGGCGGTTGGAATATCTCTATTCCGTACATATTTGTTCTTGAACTTTTTGAAATAAATAAAGCGGGTGGAGTTTTTGGAACGACAATTGGTATCTTTATTACGTTGGCTAAAACTTATTTGTTCCTGTTTATTCCTATCACAACAAGATGGACTTTACCTAGGTTAAGAATGGACCAACTATTAAATCTTGGATGGAAATTTCTTTTACCTATCTCTCTCGGTAATCTATTATTAACAACTTCTTTCAAACTCCTTTCCTTGTAAAGTAATACTATATTCATGACTTGTCTCAAACAAGAGAAAAAAACAAACATAAAATTATTCATAAATATTCACAATATGTTCCCTATGGTAACTGGATTCATGAATTATGGTCAACAAACAATACGAGCTGCAGGGTACATTGGTCAAAGTTTCATGATCATCTTATCTCACGCAAATCGTTTACCCGTAACTATTCAATACCCTTATGAAAAATTAATAACATCGGAGCGTTTCCGCGGTCGAATCCATTTCGAATTTGATAAATGTATTGCTTGTGAAGTATGTGTTCGTGTATGTCCTATAGATCTACCGGTTGTTGATTGGAAGTTGGAAACGGATATTCGAAAGAAACGGTTGCTTAATTACAGTATTGATTTCGGAATCTGTATATTTTGTGGAAACTGCGTTGAGTATTGTCCAACAAATTGTTTATCAATGACTGAAGAATATGAGCTTTCTACTTATGATCGTCACGAATTGAATTATAATCAAATTGCTTTGGGCCGTTTACCAATGTCAGTAATTGACGATTATACAATTCGAACAATCTTGAATTCGCCTCAAATAAAAAATGAATAAACCTTTTGATTAAATTTGATTAAATAAAGAATAATTGAAAACTACTAAGGCTCGGTTTTAATCTTTTTAATCTAAAGGAATGAGGCTTCTTTCGTTTTGCTTGGTCACTAACTACAAATCCCAATTATTGATTTGATTGGTTGGTGAAAATGACAGCTTAATTTTATATATCCGTAATTATTGCGAAATATAAAAATAGAGTGTCGAACTACCCTTTTAGATAAAGAATGAGCTTAGTCCAATAATTGTACCTACATCAATTCACACCCCTTCGGATTTAATTCCATTAGAAAATATCATAAAATTTTTTTCCTGGTCGGGTCAATAAGGTCATGAAAAAAATTTCTATTTATTTTTCTCTTATTTTACGTACAATGGATTTGCCTGGACCA